TACTGCAGAACATGTCCGAGCCCCTTCTAATGGAAAAATAAGATTTCATGAGGATTTGGTTCATCCGACACGTACACGTCATGGGCATCCCGCTTTTCTATGTTCTATAGATTTGTATGTAACTATTGAGAGTGAAGATATTCTACATAATGTGAATATTCCCCCCAAAAGTTTTCTTTTAGTTCAAAACGATCAATATGTAGAATCCGAACAAGTGATTGCGGAGATTCGCGGAGGAACATCTACTTTGAATTTGAAAGAGAAGGTTCGCAAACATATTTATTCTGATTCAGATGGAGAAATGCACTGGAGTACTGATGTGTATCATGCACCTGAATTTACATATGGGAATGTTCATTTATTATCAAAAACAAGTCATTTATGGATATTATTAGGGGAGCCGTGCCGTTCCAGTCTAGTCTCCCTTTCGATCCACAGGGATCAGGATCAAAAGAGTGCGCATTCCCTTTCTGTCAAGCGAAGATCTATTTCCAACCTCTCAGAAACTAATGATCGGGCGATACAAAAAATCTTTAGTGCGCATTTTTCTGGTCAAAAAGAAGATAGGATTGCTGATTATTCAGACCTCAATCGAATCATATGTACTGATCATTCTAATCTCGTATATCCGGCTATTCTACCTATTCTAGCCGAGAATTCGGATTTTTTGTCAAATTTATTATCAAAGAGGCGAAGAAATCAATTCATCATTCCACTCCAATCGATTCAAGAACGCAAGAAGGAATTAATGCCCTGTTCAGGTATCTCGATGAAAATCCCCACAAATGGTATTTTCTGTGGAAATAGTATTATTGCTTATTTCGACGATCCTCGGTACAGAAGAATGAGTTCGGGCAGTACTAAATATGGGACTCTAGAAATGCATTCAATCGTGAAAAAAGAGGATTTGATTCAGTATCGAGGAGTGAGGGAATTTCGACCAAAACACCAAAAGAAAGTAGATCGATTTTTTTTCATTCCCGAAGAAGTGCATATCTTACCCGGATCTTCTTCCATTTCCATAATGGTACGGAACAATAGTATCATTGGGGTAGATACACAAATCACCTTAAATATAAGAAGCCGAGTAGGCGGGTTGGTCAGGGTGGAGAAAAAAAAAAAAAGAATTGAACTGAAAATCTTTTCTGGAGATATATATTTCCCTGGAAGAGCAGATAAGATATCCCGACATAGCGGCGTTTTGATACCACCAGGAACAAGAAAAACAAATGACAAGGAATCCAAAAAAGTGAAAAATTGGATCTATGTCCAACGGATTACGCCGAGCAAGAAAAAGTTTTTTGTCTTGGTTCGACCTGTCGTCACATATGAAATAATGGACGGTATAACTTTGGCCACACTTTTCCCCCCCGATCTATTGCAGGAAAGAGATAATGTGCAACTTCGAGTTGTCAATTATATCCTTTATGGAAATGGCAAACCAATTCGAGGAATTTCTGACACAAGTATTCAATTAGTTCGGACGTGTTTAGTTTTGAATTGGAACCAAGACAAAAAAAGTTCTTCTAGTGAAGCAGCCCGCGCTTCCGTTGTTGAACTAAGGACAAACGATTTGATTCGTCATTTCCTAAGAATCGACTTCGTAAAATCCCCCATTTCGTATATCGGAAAAAGGAATGATCCTTGGGGTTTAGGATTGCTCGCTGATAATGGATTAGATTGGACCAATATCAATCCCTATTCCAAGGCAAGAATTCAACAAACCCTTAACCAAAATCAAGGAACTATTCATACATTTTTGAATAGAAATAAGGGATGTCAGTCGTTGAGCATTTTGTCATCATCCAATTGTTCTCGAATGGACCCAGTCAACGGTGCAAAATATCACAACGTCATACAAGAATCAATTCAAGAGGATCCTCTAATTCCAATTAGGAATTCATTGGGTCCTTTAGGAACATCCCTTCCAATTGCGAATTTTTATTCATTTGATCGGTTACTAACTCATAATCTGATCTTAGTAACTAACTATTTGCAACTTGACAATTTAAAACAGCCCTTTCAAGTATTAAAATTGAAATATTATTTAATTGCGGAAAATGGGAAAATTTATAATCCAAATCCACGCAGTAAGATTCTTTTGAATCCATTGAATTTGAATTGGTATTTTCTCCACCACAATTATTGTGCAGAGACATCTAAAATAATGAGTCTTGGACAGTTTATTTGTGAAAATGTCTGTATAGCCAAAAAAAGACCCCCCCTCAAATCGGGTCAAGTTATCCTTGTTCAAGTTGATTCTGTAGTAATACGATCAGCTAAGCCTTATTTAGCCACCCCGGGAGCAACTGTTCGTGGCCTTTATGGAGAAACTTTTTACGAAGGAGATACCTTAGTTACATTTCACTATGAAAAATCGAGATCCGGTGATATAACACAAGGTCTTCCAAAAGTAGAACAGGTATTAGAAGTGCGTTCCGTTGATTCAATATCGCTGAATCTAGAAAGGAGGGTTGAGGGTTGGAACAAATGTCTAACA